TTGTTTATAGTGTTGTAGTAATCGTATTGGAGTATTGGTGTATTATAATAGTAAGTCAGTACAGAACACATAGTATAAAATACAATAGTATGTTAGTACCATTTTTAGGTCTCTAAAATCATTACAATGATGTAACACGACGATTTATCAAACAAAAAGTGGTGGTTTTATATGGGTGCAATTCTTACATTAATGTAATTGTTACTATATAATGCTTGTGTTTGCACAATTATAATACCATGTCAGTACGCTTTTGTAAGCTTATTTTTGCTACAATAGTAAGTCAGTACAGAACACATAGTATAAAATACAATAGTATGTTAGTACCATTTTTAGGTCTCTAAAATCATTACAATGATGTAACACGACGATTTATCAAACAAAAAGTGGTGGTTTTATATGGGTGCAATTCTTACATTAATGTAATTGTTACTATGTAGGTGGATCTTCAGGTTTATACTATTTGGGATTTCGCTGTGTCCGGGGGGGTGCACAGAAATCTTAGATATCTCAGTAGTTTTGGGGGGGTTTGGGGGGGTTTAGGCGAAAAACCTTATAATTTTAAAGAGGGGCGTCTCACGAGGATCTTGTGTTAAACGTAAAAGTATTATGCTCTTGATATCAGTTATGCAATTATCCAGTTATATCTAATAATAATTTCACTAATTTACGCGGGCAAGGAAAATGTTCTACCTTGTCAGCTATTCCCGTGTGCACTGTGAAATGCCAAATGAAAGGAAAACGAAAAAAAGGAACCAGCTGCCCCTGTGGAGAGAACGCTCGGCTAGGTGGGTAATGAGGGGATGTACTCCACCATTAACTTATGCGAGCGTCAATGAAAGTGGGGGGAGTAACGCGAGTAATGTTCCTGAGGTAGGAACCAAATGCCAGGAATAGTTCACTGATAGCGACCCCCACAATTGTTGTCCCTCACCTTCAATAACCGTTGGCATTAAGTTATGAGCTGGTTGGTGGGCTCTTACTGCGCATAATAATTTAATTGAACGGGATGTGGAGTCCTTGGTATATATTTGACAATGAGATTTTTGCTGGGTAAATAAAGGTCTCATTACTTATGGATTATTATTGAAGTTAAGGGGTTCATGGTTTATGTATACCTTAGGTAGGTGCTTAAAATTCATTACTATAAATATACACATATCATGTGATTAATAATGGGATGTCATTGTACCATACATAGATATTATGAGAGCATCATGTAATATATCCAAAATATGCATAGCAGAGAATAGTTTAATTTAGAATTCTAGCTTTGGGAGCTAGAGGTGGGAGTTAAAATCTCTTTTCTCTGAGCAATAGGAAGGGGTTAAACCTTCACCTGCCGGTTTACAAGACCGGTGCTCTTGATATTAAGCTACTGTTGCAAGTTCATCGTAGGGCCTTGTTTTCAGCCCACCCTGCAATAGGGGAGAAAACTAGGAATAGCGTAAAATAAACAACGGATGCGATCTGGCCAATAATAATGTAGGGGTGCTCTACGGGCATTCCTCCAATTCATGTTAACACTACAACGTCTGCGACTAGTGCTCAGAATAAGAATTGGGTTGCGGGTCGGAAAGTTAGGCCTCGTTGTTTAGAAGTGTGGAGAATTGGTACTACTATAAGAACGAGAATAGAGGATAGTAGGGCTAAAACCCCACCAAGTTTATTAGGAATAGATCGTAGAATGGCATAAGCAAATAGGAAATACCACTCTGGTTTAATATGTGGTGGGGTCACAAGTGGATTGGCAGGTGTAAAATTATCAGGATCACCTAAGAGATTTGGGGCAAAGAGGGCAAGGCAAGTAAGGGAAAGGATAAGTGCTGCAAACCCTAGGAGGTCTTTGTAGGAAAAGTAGGGGTGAAATGAGATTTTGTCCGTGTCGGAGTTTAAGCCAAGAGGATTGTTGGAGCCTGTTTCATGTAAGAAAAGAAGGTGAACAACGGTTGCTGCTGCAATCACAAAGGGGAAAAGAAAATGGAAAGCAAAGAACCGTGTAAGGGTGGCGTTATCAACTGAAAAGCCTCCTCAGATCCATTGAACCAGAGCGTCGCCAACATAGGGAACAGCGGAGAGTAGGTTGGTAATAACAGTTGCGCCTCAGAAGGACATTTGTCCTCAAGGGAGAACGTATCCAACAAAAGCAGTCATCATTACTAATAATAAAAGAACAACTCCAATATTTCATGTTTCTTTATACAGATAGGAGCCGTAATAGAGGCCTCGTCCTACATGCAGATAGATACAGATAAAAAAGAAGGATGCGCCATTAGCGTGTATATTACGAATTAATCATCCGTAGTTTACATCTCGGCAGATGTGGGCAACGGAGGAGAAAGCCGTAGCAATATCGGAGGTGTAGTGTATTGCAAGAAATAGTCCGGTGAGTAGCTGTGTGGCTAGGCACAGTCCTAGTAGAGACCCGAAGTTCCACCAGGCTGAAATGTTAGAAGGTGCGGGGAGATCAACGACTGCGTCATTTGCAATTTTGAGAAGAGGGTGTGTTTTTCGTAGGCTGGCCATTAAGAGTTCCTGTAGTTAAATAGATAACGGTGGTTTTTCAAGCCATCATTCTTGGTTTAAGTCCTGGCGGGAACTATGGATTTAACTACAATCTTTTTTTTAATTGGTTTAGGAGGCTTAGTGGTTGGGTTGGTGGCGGTTGCTTCCAACCCTTCGCCTTATTTTGGTGCTTTAGGTTTAGTTGGTGTTGCGGGGTTGGGGTGCGTAATCTTGACTAGTCATGGGGGATCGTTTTTGGCGGTAATTCTTTTCTTAATTTATTTAGGGGGGATGTTAGTTGTCTTTGCTTATGCAGCTGCTCTTGCAGCTGAGGCTTATCCAGAGGGGTGATTGACAGGGTCAGTTGCTTTGTATACAGGACTATATTTGATTGTTGTCATGTTTGCAACAATTTCAGTTCGTCAAGGTTGATATGATCCGTCACTGGCATCAGTCGATGACATGTGCGACTTCCTCATGGTGAGCGGAGATGTTAGTGGGGTGGCCCTAATATATTCTTATGGAGGAGGAATGCTTGTGTTTAGCGCTTGAATATTATTATTAACCCTTTTCGTAGTCTTAGAGTTGACTCGGGGTTTAAGTCGGGGGGCAGTTCGTGCCGTTTAATTATTGACACCCTAAAATAATTGCTAGGGTTGTTGTTAAGGCAAGCATGGCTAAGTGGGTTATGAGAAGGCCACGCTGGAGGTTGCTTGTGGTTGAAATTATTGGTCGGTTTGAGGAGTTTACAGCTTGGGGGCCAATTTTTTCTAATCAGGTTTGGTCTACTGACTGGCTAGCAAATTTTTGGCCTATTGAGAGGGTTATCATGGGAAGGCTTCGGTGAATCAGTGTGGGGAAGTAGCTTAGTAGGAGTGAGAATAGGTAGGGCTCTCGTTTTGGGCGGGGCTTGTAGTGTTTAGCGGCGAGAGCTGCTAGTTCGAAGGCCAGGAGTAGGCCGGCGAGTGTCACTATTAATGCTGCTGTCTTTAGAACAGGGTGTATGGTCATAAGGGGTGTTTTTTCAGGCATTAGGTAGCTGAATAATAATAGACCTGAAGCAATGCTACCTCAGGCTAGTCGCTTTAAGGGATTAATCACGTGAGGGGTATTTTCGTTGGCAGGGGACAAAGGATTAATTCGTGGTCGGCCTATAACTACATAGAACACGATACGAAGGCTGTAGGCAGCCGTCATACCGGTTGCAACAAGGGTAATAAGGAGGGCACAGGCGTTTGAGGTTGATGTGGTGGCTGCTTCGATAATGGCATCTTTAGAGAAGAAGCCGGCAAGGAAGGGGGTGCCGGTTAGTGCAAGGCTGCCTAGGGTTAAACAGGCACATGTAAAGGGAGCTAGTCGGTAGACTCCTCCTATTTTTCGGATGTCTTGTTCATTATTTAGGCAGTGAATAATAGAGCCTGCACAGATAAATAGTATTGCTTTAAAGAAGGCGTGTGTGCAGATGTGAAGAAAAGCAAGTTGGGGCTGGTTCAGGCCAACGGTCACTATTATTAGACCTAGCTGACTAGAAGTTGAGAATGCGATAATTTTTTTGATGTCGCTTTGGGTTAAAGCGCAGATGGCTGTGACGAAGGTGGTTATTGCTCCAAGTCATAGGCAGATCGTTGAGGCTAACTGAGAAGTTGCGAGTAGGTCCGAGAATCGAATTAGGAGGAAGATCCCTGCTACGACCATAGTGCTTGAGTGTAATAGAGAAGAGACTGGTGTAGGGCCCTCTATAGCTGCGGGAAGTCATGGGTGAAGTCCAAATTGGGCCGATTTTCCGGTTGCCGCAAGAATGGCTCCAATTAGGCCGGGGGTGGCGTCTTTGCCTAGGGCGAGTTGATTAATTTCTTCAATTTGTCAGGTGTTGAACCCATTGAGGGCTCAGGCCATGAGAATAAGGAAACCAACATCTCCAACTCGATTATAGGCAACTGCTTGAAAGGATGCTGTGTTTGCATCTGCCCGTGCGTGTCATCATCCAATTAGGAGGAAGGATATTATTCCAACACCTTCTCAGCCAATAAATAGTTGATAAAGGTTATTAGCTGTAACTAGAATTATTATTGCTATAAGAAAAACGAGGAGGTATAGAAAGAATCGGCCAATGTTCATATCATCGCTTATGTATCAAATGGCAAACTCTAGAATTGCTCAGGTAACGTAAAGGGCAATAGGAATAAAAACAAGAGCGTAGAGGTCAAAGTTACAGCTAAAGGTTATGCTGAAGGATTCAGTTTTGATTAGTGTTCATGAGTTGACTGTGGATTCGGGTTTGGCAAATAATAAGTATGCAAGAGGTATAAGGCTAATGAAGAAGCTTAGTTTGACGGCTGTTTTAATATAGTTTGCTAGATGTTTGGTAGAGGTGTTGTTAGGAAAAAGACGGTCCAGGATTGGGTACATCAGTAGTGCTAGGACTAACAGGATGGATGACGTGGGAGGATAAATAGGCACGGGCATAGCTACTACTTGGATTTGCACCAAGAGTTTTTGGTTCCTAAGACCAACGGATGAGCTGTTATCCTTTAGGAGCCCAGGGCTCTGAGCAGAGCCCAGGAGTTCAACCCGGGTAAACAAAGGTTAGCAATCTAGGCGGCAAGCAAGCCCCTCTCTCTTTGTGAACGAAGGGTTTTAACTCTGTCCGCAGGTAGACAAGGGGACTTTAACCCCTATCTCTGGAATCACAACCCGTTGTCTTGCTTAAACTATGTCCACGTCTAAATCAGCCTCAGACTAATGAGGGCTTAAGTATTAATAGAAGGAGGGGGAGAAGGTGAAGAGCTATAAGGAAGTGTTCTCGGGTGAAGGATGGTGGAAGGTTAATGATGTGTGCTGGGAGAGGTCCTCGTTGAGTTATTAGGAATATATACAATGAGTAGCCTGCGGTAATAAGGGTCCCGGCCCCTGTAAGAATAATAGTTCATCAGGATCATTTTCATATCCCTGAAATTACAGTAAGTTCTGCCATAAGATTGGGTAGTGGAGGTAATGCAAGATTAGCAACTGTTGCAATAAACCATCATGCTGCTATCAGTGGAAGGGCTGTTTGTAGTCCTCGGGCAAGCACTATTGTTCGGGTGTGGGTTCGTTCATAGTTAGTATTGGCCAGGCAAAAGAGGGCAGAGGATGTTAGGCCGTGGGCAATTATTAGGACTAGGGCACCTGTAAATCCTCAAGAGGTCTGAGCAAGAATACCAGCGACAACGAGGCCCATGTGTCCTACGGAGGAGTAAGCAATGAGAGATTTAAGGTCTGTCTGTCGTAAGCAGATGGTTCCTGTTATTACGACCCCTCAGAGGGCCAAGACAATAAATGGGTATGCTAGGTCTTTTGTTAAGGGGTTCAATACAATTAGTACTCGCATTATACCATAACCCCCTAGCTTAAGTAGTACGGCAGCTAGAATTATTGATCCTGCAATAGGGGCCTCTACATGTGCTTTAGGAAGTCAAAGGTGTACTCCGTAAAGAGGTATTTTAACTAGGAAAGCAAGAAGGCATGCAGCTCATCAAAAGTTGTCCCCTCAGTTGACTAAAGATAGGGGTTGATTATAGAGGAGGGTGAGTATTGAAAGGGATCCGGTTGTGTTTTGTAGAATAAGGAGAGCAACAAGGAGAGGTAGAGAGCCAGCTAGTGTATAAAAGAGAAAATAAGTGCCTGCGTTTAAACGTTCTGTTTGATTTCCTCATCGTGTAATTAAGAATAGTGTTGGGATCAAGGTTGCCTCAAATATTACATAAAAAAGTAGGACTTCTGTTGCTGTAAATGCAAGGATTAAGGACGATTGCAGAAGAACCATAAGGGTAATATAAAGCCGCTGTCGTTGAACTGGTTCAGAGGCTATATGACTTTGGCTTGCAATAATTATTAGAGGGAGGAGTCAGCAGGAGAGGACTAGTAGGGGGCTTGAGAGCGGATCAATGCCTGTTATAGAGGTTAAGTAGGACCACCCTGTGTCTCATGGTTTTTTTATTCACAGGAGGCTGATAGTAGCAATTAGTAGGCTATTAGAGGTGGCTATTTGTCAAAACCATTTTGTAGGGGAAAGCCAGATTGCTGGGATTAGCATAAGTGTGGGAATAAGAATTTTTAGCATTGTAGGAGGTTAAGGCTTTGCAATCGGTCTGTCCCATGCGTTCGAGCGGTAGCAACAAGGAGGGCGAGCCCTGCACCGGCTTCACAGGCTGAAAAAGCAAGTAGAAGTATAGGGGCAATGGAGAAGCTAGTAGAATTTAGTTGTAAGGATCAGAGGGAGAGGGCTACAAATAAGGAAAGTATTATACCCTCTAGGCATAAAAGCGCAGATAGGAGGTGGGTGCGGTGGAAGGTTAGTCCTGCAAGGCCCAATGTAAAGGCAGCTGAAAAAGCGAAATGGGTGGGGGTCATAAGACAGTCACGGGGTTGAACCGTGGTTTTTTGAGCCGAAATCAAATGTTTTGCTTAAACTAATAGTCTATTCAGCCCATTCAAGTCCTCCTTGAATTCATTCGTAAATTAATCCAATAGTGAGCAACATAAGTACGGCAGAGGCTCAGAAGAAGGTTAATAAAGGAGATGTTAGCTGATCTCCTCAGGGGAGAGGCAGTAGAAGGGCAATTTCTAGGTCAAATAGAAGAAAAAGGATAGCTACTAAAAAGAAACGAAGTGAGAAAGGGAGTCGGGCGGACCCAAGGGGGTCGAAACCACATTCATAGGGGGAAAGTTTTTCGTAATCGGGGGCTATTTGGGGTAGTCAGAAAGATACTAGAGCGAGGACAATAGAGAGGGCTAGGGCAATTATAATACATGTTGTAATCAGGCTAGTCATGTATCTTTCCTTGGGGTTTAACCAAGACCAGGTGATTGGAAGTCACTTATACTCATCGTTAATACTAGAAAGATTATGATCCTCATCAGTAGATAGAGATGTAGAGGAAAAGTCATACAACATCTACAAAATGTCAATATCAGGCGGCAGCCTCGAAGCCAAAGTGGTGGGTGGAGGTAAAATGGTAGTTAACTTGACGAAGCAGGCAAACAGCTAGAAATGTGGATCCAATAATTACGTGTAAACCGTGAAATCCTGTTGCAACGAAGAATGTTGAGCCATATACTCCATCTGCAATTGTAAATGGGGCTTCGTAGTATTCTATTCCTTGAAGAAATGTAAAGTAGAATCCTAGAAGAATAGTGAGAGTGAGAGATTGAATCGCTTGTTTACGTTCACCTTCTATGATGCTGTGGTGAGCTCATGTGACGGTAACGCCGGAAGCAAGAAGGACCGCTGTATTGAGTAGAGGCACTTCAAATGGGTCAAGGGTAGTAATACCTGTGGGAGGTCAGCATCCCCCTAGTTCTGGTGTTGGGGCAAGGCTAGAGTGATAAAAAGCTCAGAAAAATCCTAGGAAGAAGAAAACTTCGGAGGTAATAAAAAGAATTATACCGTAACGGAGGCCTTTTTGAACAGGAGGGGTGTGGTGGCCTTGATATGTTCCCTCTCGTACAATATCACGTCATCACTGGTATATAGTGAGAAGAAGTAAAATAGTGCCAAGTGTTATTAGAACTGTAGAGTTATAGTGGAATCAAATTGCAAGGCCTGATGTCATTAGCAGGGCAGCGACTGCTCCTGTTAGTGGCCAAGGGCTAGGGTCAACCATATGATATGCGTGTGCTTGATGGGCCATTAAACGTTTTCTTGTAAATATAGGCTAAGGAGAAGGACAAAGACGTATGCTTGAATTATAGCCACGGCTACTTCAAGTAGTGTAAGTAAAAATAGTACAGAGGCAGTTAGTAGGGAAACAATTGGTATAGAAGATGCTAGCACAAATGCAGCGGTTGCGATTAGTTGAATTAAAAGATGCCCTGCTGTGAGATTAGCGGTGAGTCGTACGCCAAGGGCCAGGGGTCGGATAAAAAGGCTAATGGTTTCGATAACAATCAGAACTGGAATAAGGAGAGGGGGAGTCCCTTCTGGCAGAAGGTGGCCTAAGGCGGCTGTTGGTTGGTTTCGTAAGCCTATTAGTACAGTGGCTAATCAGAAGGGAACTGCAAGTCCTATGTTAAGTGACAGCTGAGTGGTTGGTGTAAAGGTATAAGGTAGCAGGCCTAGTATGTTAAGTGTTAGTAAGAATAGCATTAAAGAGGTAAGTAAGGCGGCTCATTTGTGGCCTGGTAAATTAAGTGGTAGTAGGAGTTGTTGTGTAAATCGATTAATAAATCAACCCTGTAATGTTAATACTCGGTTGGTTACTCATTGAGGAGAAGGCTTGGGGAAAAGGATTCAAGGAAGTACTAATGCGAGGGCTATTAGGGGCACTCCTATAAATGATGGACTTATAAACTGGTCAAAAAAGCTTAATGTCATGGTCAGGCTCAGGGGGTAGTACGGGGGGCCTCTGTACTTTGGGAAGTAGGTTCATTTGAAAATGTGTGTGCTAGGACTTTAGGTGGAATTACTGTTAGGAAAACTAGCCAGGAAAACAAAAAAATTGCAAGTCAAGGGGAAGGATTGAGCTGTGGCATGTCGCTAAGGGTGGTTGGGGATCACCATTCTTTAGCTTAAAAGGCTAATGCTATACCCAGTTTAGCTTCTTAACGAGGCGTCTTGTAGCAGAAGGGAAGATCATTCCTCAAAGTGTTTTAGTGGAACTGCTTCAACAACAATAGGTATAAAGCTATGGTTTGCCCCACAAATTTCTGAGCATTGACCATAGTACAGACCAGGGCGAGATGCAATAAATGCTGTTTGGTTTAGTCGGCCAGGCACGGCGTCTATTTTTACCCCTAAAGCAGGCACTGCTCAGGAGTGGAGAACGTCTTCGGCGGTTACAAGAACTCGGACCGGGGATTCTATAGGAACGACCATTCGGTGATCCGTTTCTAATAGTCGGAATTGTCCGGGGGCTAAGTCTTGGGTAGGAATCATATATGAATCGAAGCCTAGTTCTTCATAATCTGTATATTCGTAACTTCAGTATCATTGATGTCCAATGGCTTTAATGGTTAGGTGAGGGTCATTAATTTCGTCTATTAGATAAAGAATGCGTAGTGAAGGAAGGGCAATTAAAATGAGAATTACTGCAGGGAGAATAGTTCAGATTACTTCAATTTCTTGGGAATCTAAAATATATTTGTTTGTTAATTTTGTAGATACCATAGCAACTATAATGTAAAGCACGAGGGTGCTAATTAAAAATACAATTATAAGGGCATGATCATGGAAATGTAGAAGTTCTTCTATAACAGGTGAAGCTGCGTCTTGAAAGCCTAACTGTGAGGGGTGTGCCATAATTGTAAGATATGTGGGGGTTTAACCCACAATTCGGCCTTGACAAAGCGGTGTAATAAACTATTTTACTAATATCTCTCTAAGAAAGTGGCAGAGTGGTCATGTGGCTGGCTTGAAACCAGTTCATGGGGGTTCGATTCCTTCCTTTCTCGTTTTTTACCCTGAACTTGTACAAAAGCAGGTTCCTCGAATGTGTGGTAAGGGGGAGGGCAACCGTGCAGTCATTCAACGTTTGTAATTGTTAGTTCTACTGAAATAACTTCACGTTTTGAGGCGAATGCTTCTCAAATAATAAATAAAAACATAATTACGGCCACCAGAGAGATTAGAGAACCAATAGATGAGACTGTGTTTCAAAGGGTATAGGCGTCTGGATAGTCTGAATATCGACGAGGCATTCCGGCCAGGCCAAGGAAGTGTTGGGGGAAGAAAGTGAGGTTTACTCCAATAAATATTACTCCAAAATGAATTTTTGTTCATGTTGAGTGTAGGGTATATCCTGTAAAGAGGGGAAATCAGTGTACGAAGGCTGCAACAATTGCGAACACAGCACCCATAGACAGGACATAGTGGAAGTGGGCTACTACATAGTATGTATCGTGAAGAACAATATCTAGTGACGAATTAGCAAGTACAATGCCAGTTAGGCCCCCGACAGTAAATAGGAAGATGAAACCAAGGGCTCAAAGAAGAGGGGTTTCTCATTTGATTGACCCTCCGTGTAAAGTAGCCAGTCAGCTGAAGACTTTTACACCTGTAGGAATTGCAATAATTATTGTTGCGGAGGTGAAGTATGCTCGTGTATCAACATCCATTCCTACTGTAAACATGTGATGTGCTCACACAATAAACCCTAAAAGACCAATGGCCATCATAGCTCAGACCATGCCTATGTATCCAAAAGGCTCTTTTTTGCCGGAGTAGTAGGCAACGATGTGGGAAATCATACCAAAGCCGGGTAGAATAAGAATATATACCTCTGGATGTCCAAAGAATCAGAAGAGGTGTTGGTAAAGAATTGGGTCTCCCCCTCCTGCGGGGTCGAAGAATGTGGTATTTAAATTTCGATCTGTGAGTAACATTGTAATGCCAGCAGCTAGCACAGGAAGAGAAAGAAGGAGTAGAACAGCAGTAATTAGAACGGCTCAAACAAAGAGAGGGGTCTGGTATTGTGAGATAGCAGGAGGTTTCATATTAATGATTGTAGTAATAAAGTTGATAGCCCCGAGGATTGATGAAATTCCGGCTAAGTGAAGGGAAAAGATGGTAAGGTCTACGGAGGCTCCTGCATGGGCTAAGTTGCCTGCCAGGGGTGGGTAGACTGTTCAGCCAGTACCTGCGCCTGCCTCTACGCCTGAGGAGGCGAGGAGTAGAAGGAAGGAAGGGGGGAGGAGTCAAAAGCTCATATTATTTATTCGAGGGAAGGCCATATCAGGGGCTCCGATTATTAGAGGAATAAGTCAGTTTCCGAAGCCGCCAATCATGATTGGTATAACTATAAAGAAAATTATTACGAAGGCATGGGCGGTGACGATAACATTGTAAATCTGATCATCCCCGAGGAGGGCGCCGGGCTGGCTTAACTCAGCTCGAATAAGCAAGCTCAGGGCTGTGCCCACTATTCCGGCTCAGGCCCCGAATACTAAATAAAGGGTGCCAATGTCTTTATGGTTGGTTGAGAATAGTCAACGTGTGATTGCCACAGGTAAGATGGCTGAGTTTTAAGCGGTGGATTGTAGCCCCACATACAGAGGTTGGAGTCCTCTTCTTATCAAGCTTTGAGGTGTTTTCACGTCGGATTGCAAATCCGGAGAAGTCGATTAGCGTCGGCCGGGGCTTTCCTTACCCCGCCTTTTGCCCGCCAAGGCGGGGTAAGGAGTAGATGGATGCTCGCTGGTTTGAGCGCTTAGCTGTTAACTAAGAGTTTGTAGGATCGAGGCCTGCCTATCTAGGAAGGCTTTAGCTTAATTAAAGTAGTTGCTTTGCACGCAGAAGATGTGGGATAGTGTCCTGCAAGTCTTAGGTAGTTGAAATTTTATTTGTATTGTAAAGGAGGGTTGGGGGGGGGGGGTAGCTTGTTAAATGAAGCAAGAGTATTAGGGTCTGAGGGGGTTGCACCCTCGCAGAGGGCTTTGAAGGCCCTTGGTCTACTGCTCTAACCTAAGTCCCTATAGTACAACAAGTGCAACAACAGCAGGGGTGAGTGGGAGAAGGAGTATTGTGGCAGTTGCAGATGTTGCCAGAGGAAGGGTAGCTTGGGATGTGGGGAGGCGTCAGGGGGTGATGCCTGAAATTACATTGGGGGCTATGGTAAGAGCTAGAGCATAGGAGAGTCGGAGGTAGAAGTAGAGGCTTAATAGTGCGCTGAGAGCGGCTAGGGTGGCTGTAGGGGCTAATCCTTGCTTGGATAATTCTTGTAAAATTAGTCATTTTGGTATAAAACCGGTGAGTGGTGGGAGTCCACCGAGGGATAGGAGTATGAGGGGGGTTAGGCAAGTGATGGCTGGTGTTTTTGTCCAGGAAGTGGATAGGGTATTAATAGTCGTTGCATTATTAAGTTTAAATACGATGAATGTTGAAAATGTTATGACGAAGTAGGTGAGAAGAGTGAGAAGTGTAAGTGATGGCGCGAATTGTAAGACGATAATTATTCAGCCTAGATGGGCAATTGAGGAGTAGGCTAGAATTTTTCGTAGTTGCGTTTGATTGAGTCCTCCTCACCCGCCAACTAGTGTAGACGTAACCCCCAGTGCTACCAACATGACAGAGTTTGAGGGGTGAAGTTGCAGGAGGAGTGCGAAGGGTGCAAGTTTTTGTCAGGTCGAAAGAATGAGTCCCGTATTAAGGTTAAGGCCTTGTAATACCTCTGGAAGTCAGGAGTGGACCGGAGCCAGCCCAATTTTTAAGGCTAGGGCTATTGTGACGATGGCTAGCGATAATGGGTGTGTAATTTGTTGAAGTTCTCATTGTCCTGTAAGTCAGGCGTTGGTTGTGCTGGCAAACAGGAGCATGGCCGCTGCTGCGGCTTGTGTTAGGAAATATTTTGTAGCGGCTTCTACAGCCCGTGGATGGTGGTGTTGGGCTATTAAGGGAATGATGGCTAGAGTATTCATTTCAAGGCCTATTCATGCAAGTAGCCAGTGGGAGCTTGCAAAGGTAATAGTGGTTCCTAGGCCAAGGCCAATTAGAAGTGTGGATAAGATGTAGGGGTTCATTAGTGAGGGATGGATTTTAACCAACATGTTTGGGGTATGGGCCCAAAAGCTTAAATTAGCTGACCTAACTGTGGGTGTAATTAGGAAGTAGTGTAGTGGAAGCACTAAGAGTTTTGATCTCTTAAGGTAGGGTTCAAGCCCCTTCTTTCTAAGGAGTTAGAGGGGTTTTAACCCTCATGATTCACTCTATCAAAGTGACCCTTTAATTCAGGCATAGCTCCTCTACAGTTGTGGGGGTAAACCGGCAAAGGCGGTTGGAAGTGCTAGATGTCAAATGACAAGGGCCAGAGTAATTGGTAAGAAGTTTTTTCAGATTAGGTGTATTAACTGGTCATATCGGAAACGAGGATATGATGCGCGTACTCAGAGGAAGAGGAGAGATAAAATGGCAGCTTTTGTCATTAAGTTTGCGGTGGTTAATTCTGGAAATATAGGGGTGTGGAAAGCCCCTAAAAATAGTGCGGCAGAGAGGGTGTTTATTAAAAGAATATTAGCGTATTCTGCCAGGAAAAAGAGAGCGAAAGGGCCCCCTGCATATTCGACGTTGAAACCTGAAACAAGTTCAGACTCTCCTTCGGTTAGGTCAAAGGGTGCTCGGTTAGTTTCTGCTAGGGTGGAAATATATCATATTGCTGCTAGCGGTCAGGCGGGTAAAATAAGTCATACGCTTTCCTGGGCAACACTAAATGCGTGTAGGGTAAAGCCTCCTGTAAAGATAATGGCATTTAGTAAAATTAAGCCTAGGCTGACCTCATATGAAATGGTTTGTGCAACGGCTCGGAGAGCTCCGATGAGGGCATATTTCGAGTTGGATGCTCATCCTGAGCCTAAAATTGAATAAACTGCAAGGCTAGAGATTGCAAGAATGAAGAGGATCCCCAAGTTCAAATCTGCAACGGGATAAGGAAGGGGAAGGGGGGTTCATAATAAGAGGGCTAGGGTTAGTGCAAGCATTGGAGCAAGAAGAAAAAGTACTGGAGAGGAGGTAGAGGGGCGTACGGGTTCTTTAATAAAGAGTTTTACGCCGTCTGCAATTGGCTGTAATAAACCATAAGGCCCAACGATATTTGGGCCTTTTCGGAGTTGCATATACCCTAATACTTTTCGTTCGATTAGGGTAAGGAAGGCCACGGCGAGTAGTACGGGAACAATATATGCTAAGGGATTCAGGATGTGGGTTACAAGTATGGAGATCATTGTTAAGGAGAGGATTTGAACCTCTGTTTAAAGGGTTTAAACCTTTCGCAATTGCCGTGCTCTGCCACCATAACAGGCCGTAATCTTAGGCTGGGAAGCACATGCCCTTTTACCTATTTTAGTTGATTTCACTAGGTAAGGGTGAGGTGTATTTTTAACATTGGCCTCTTCTTTTCGGTCCTTTCGTACTAGAAAAGGCCATAACATAGATAGAAACTGACCTGGATTACTCCGGTCTGAACTCAGATCACGTAGGACTTTAATCGTTGAACAAACGAACCCTTAATAGCGGCTGCACCATTAGGATGTCCTGATCCAACATCGAGGTCGTAAACCCCCTTGTCGATAGGGACTCTATAAGGGGATTGCGCTGTTATCCCTAGGGTAACTCGGTCCGTTGATCGGCTTTGCCGGATCTGGTGGTCAGAAGTTCTGATTCTTAGAGCAGAGGCTCTTGGTTTTGGAAGCATGCTTCCAGTCCTCATGGGGGTTACTTATTTCCCCGGGGTCGCCCCAACCGAAGACATTAGGGCAGGGTTTAATTAGTTTAGTCCTTTGTTTAGGGGTATTTGACGTAAGCTGCTTTGGTGTCTAAAGCTCCATAGGGTCTTCTCGTCTTATGGGTTCATCCCCGCTTCTGCACGGGGAGATCAATTTCATTGGCTTGAGAAAGGAGACAGTTAAGCCCTCGTGATGCCATTCATACAGGTCTCCATTTAAAAGACAAGTGATTGCGCTACCTTTGCACGGTCAAAATACCGCGGCCGTTAAACATATAGTCACTGGGCAGGCGGGACCTCTTATTCGTTGATTTTGCAAGAGGCGATGTTTTTGGTAAACAGGCGAGGCTTGAGGTGTTTGCCGAGTTCCTTCTTTCTCTTTCAGCCTTCCCCTTTAGATACACCAGTGTGGGGTTAACGGTTTGTTTTTGGAGTATTTTCTGGTTTTGATGTGTACGGTCCAGTGCCCTCTTTTGTTGGGTCCGTTAAGTTTCGGTGGGGGGTCCGTTCCGATTTATACTTGTGTCAGGGAGAGAGTCTGAGCGCTCTTATTACTCATATTAGCAGGGTCACTCCTATGGATGCATAGGATGGCTTGGTAGGGTTAGGGGTTAAGAATTAATTGTCGGTATCTAAGGTCAAATTTTGAAATTTAAGCTGTAACGCTTTTTACTAAGGTGGCTGCTTTTAGGCCCACTTAAAGACTGGTCCTTGTTAACTTTGATCTTTAACCTCCTGTTAAGGTTGTGTCCTTGTTCAAAGGGGCTGTACCCCCCTTGACTAACTCTTTTAGCTTCTATAATTGGCGGGTTTGAGGTGTTCCTAGTTGAGGGTAGAATTTAAAAGGCTGAACTTCTATCCATTTTCCAAGCAACCAGCTATAACTAGGTTCGGTAGGTCTGTCACCGCTACTCGAAGATCTTCCCACTCTTTTGCCACAGAGAAGGGTTCGAGTGTTTGGTTTACTTCATTTCGGTTTTCAGCCTTCCCTTGCGGTACTTAACTAAAGGGCTCTTTGCTTAATTATTGCTAGCTAAATCATGATGCAAGAGGTACAAGGGTTAGTCTTTGCTTTTTTAGGCTTTTCTGGATTATTTCATTTCTCTTTCAGCCTTCCCTTGCGGTACTATCTCTATTGCTCCTAGGCTCTTTTCTATCTCCTATACTAGGATGGAAAAATGGTTTGTTTTGTGAATTTACTGTGTGTGGGGTTAATTGAAGGGGTTCTATTGTATTTAGGGGTTTGGGCTAGCTGTTAGGCTTCAAGGTAACCCGATTTGCACGAGTATTATCTCGGTGTAAAGGAGATGCTTTGCTGTTAAGCTATACCCAGAGTTCTCCCAAGTGCACCTTCCGGTACACTTACCATGTTACGACTTGCCTCCCCTTTGCAGGTCTGGTTTATTAATTATGTGCTTTTATTAGCTCGGGGAGAGTGACGGGCGGTGTGTGCGCGCTTCAGGGCCAGATTCAGTAGAGCACTCTATTCTCTACTTACTGCTAAATCCTCCTTCAGACATCTTTTTCAGGATGTCATCCGTATGCATTAATTTACTGAATGTAGCCCATTTCTTCCCTTTCCATACGCTACACCTCGACCTGGCGTTTTGGGCTGTGCCGATTGTGCCTACTATGGGGTCTTCACAGAGTAAGCTGACGACGGCGGTATATAGGCGGATAAAGACAAGGAAAGGTGAGGTTTAACGGGGATTATCGGTTCTAGAACAGGCTCCTCTAGGTGGATCTAAAGCACCGCCAAGTCCTTTGGGTTTTAAGCTGATGCTCGTAGTTCCCAGGCGGATAAAATAAGTAGATTAATATCTAAGTTTAGGGCTAAGCATAGTGGGGTATCTAATCCCAGTTTGTACCATAGCTTTCGTGGGGTCAGGATTTTAAAGTCACTTTCGTAGTTGATCTTCAGATTTTCATGAGCGTATAACAGCTTTGAAATCGTTTATCTTTAGTTTTAGGTTTGTCCTAACCACGCTTTACGCCGAAGGCCATCGACTTGGGTCTCTCGTATAACCGCGGTGGCTGGCACGAGATTTACCGGCCCTGTTAACACTAACTAAGTCAAGTTTTCACTCATGGCTTAATGTTTGTCACTGCTGAATTCCCTTGGGGGTGTGGCCAAGCAAGGCGTCGTGGGCTAAAATAATTGTGCCTGATACCAGCTCCTCATCTCCAATTCAGGAGGTTATGGGGCATTCTCACGGGGGTGCGGATACTTGCATGTGTAAATCTAGTTAAAGTTGATGGCAAAGTCAGGACCAAGCCTTTGTGCTCTCGGAACTTTCTAGGGTTCATCTTAACATCTTCAGTGTTATGCTTTAATTAAGCTACGATAGC